GCTAGCGTAGCTTAAAACAAAGCATAACACTGAAGATGTTAAGATGGACCCTGAAAAGTCCCGTAAGCACAAAGGTTTGGTCCTGACTTTACTGTCAGCTTTAGCTAAACTTACACATGCAAGTATCCGCATCCCCGTGAGAATGCCCTAACAGTCATCCATACGAAGACAAGGAGCTGGTATCAGGCACACTCTTACACAGAAGCCCACGACGCCTTGCTCAGCCACACCCCCAAGGGAATTCAGCAGTGATTAACATTAAGCCATGAGTGTAAACTTGACTTAGTTAAAGCTAAGAAGGCCGGTAAAACTCGTGCCAGCCACCGCGGTTATACGATAGGCCCAAGTTGACAGAACCCGGCGTAAAGCGTGGTTAGGGAAAACTCAAAACTAAAGCCGAATATCTTCAGGGCAGTTATACGCTTCCGAAGACACGAAGCCCTTCCACGAAAGTGACTTTATTACCCCCGACCCCACGAAAGCTAGGACACAAACTGGGATTAGATACCCCACTATGCCTAGCCGTAAACATTGATAGAATTATACACCTCTCTATCCGCCCGGATATTACGAGCATTAGCTTGAAACCCAAAGGACTTGGCGGTACTTTAGATCCCCCTAGAGGAGCCTGCTCTATAACCGATAACCCCCGTTAAACCTCACCCTCCCTTGTTTTTTCCGCCTATATACCACCGTCGTCAGCTCACCCTGTGAAGGCCTAATAGTAAGCAAAATTGGCACAGCCCAGAACGTCAGGTCGAGGTGTAGCGCATGAGAGGGGAAGAAGTGGGCTACATTCGCTAACTTAGCGAATCACGGACGATGAATTGAAAACATTCATCCTTAAAGGAGGATTTAGCAGTAAGTGGAAAATAGAGTGTTCCACTGAAATCGGCTCTGAAGTGCGTACACACCGCCCGTCACTCTCTCCAAGCCCACCCAATTACCTAACATAACTAATTATACCCAAACTGCAAAGGAGAGGCAAGTCGTAACATGGTAAGTGTACCGGAAGGTGCACTTGGAAAAATCAGAGTATAGCTAAAATAGTATAGCATTTCCCTTACACTGAAAAGTCATCCGTGCGAGCCGGATTACCCTGACGCCCACTAGCTAGCCCACCCTAGCAAAATCAACAATCCAATATAAATAACCCCAAACAACACATCACCTTCCACTAAACAAAGCATTTTTCCCCCTTAGTATGGGAGACAGAAAAGGAACTATCGGAGCAATAGAGAAAGTACCGCAAGGGAACGCTGAAAGAGAAATGAAACAACCCAGTGAAGCCTAAAAAAGCAGAGATTATTTCTCGTACCTTTTGCATCATGATTTAGCTAGTACTACCCAAGCAAAGAGCACTTTAGTTTGGGCCCCCGAAACTAGGTGAGCTACTCCAAGACAGCCTATCAATAGGGCGAACCCGTCTCTGTGGCAAAAGAGTGGGAAGAGCTTCGAGTAGAGGTGACAGACCTACCGAACCTAGTTATAGCTGGTTGCCTGAGAATTGGATAGGAGTTCAGCCTCCAGGCTTCTTTATTCGCTAAGGCTCCATTCCGGCATCCTCACCGAGATTCTAAAGAAACCTAGAGAGTTAGTCAAAGGGGGTACAGCCCCTTTGAAACAAGATACAACTTTCCCAGGAGGGTAAAGATCATAATTACTAAAGGTAAATTAATGCCTAAGTGGGCCTAAAAGCAGCCATCCTTACAGAAAGCGTTACAGCTCAAGCATTAAATCCCAACCACATATCCGGATAACCCAATCCTAACCCCCTTAGCACTATCAGGCCGTCTCATGCATACATGAGAGCGCACATGCTAATATGAGTAACAAGAGAGCACCCGCCTCTCTCCTCGCACACGTGTAAATCGGAACGGACCCCCACCGAAACTTAACGGCCCCAAACAAAGAGGGTAATGAACTCTAAATAAAGAACTGGAAAACCATTCAACAAAAAACCGTTAACCCCACACTGGTGTGCCCCCGGGGAAAGACTAAAAGAAAAAGAAGGAACTCGGCAAATCTACCCAAGCCTCGACTGTTTACCAAAAACATCGCCTTTTGCAAAAACAAAGAATAAAAGGTCGAGCCTGCCCAGTGACTATATGTTCAACGGCTGTGGTATTTTAACCGTGCAAAGGTAGCGCAATCACTTGTCTTTTAAATGAAGACCTGTATGAATGGTATTACGAGGGCTTAACTGTCTCCTTTTTCAGGTCAGTGAAATTGATCTCCCCGTGCAGAAGCGGGGATAAGACCATAAGACGAGAAGACCCTATGGAGCTTTAAGACACTAAGCCATATCAAGTTAAATACCCCCTAACAAGGGGCCAAACTTATTGAAATCATTGGCCGTATGTCTTCGGTTGGGGCGACCATGGGGAAACAAAAAACCCCCACGTGGAATGGGAGCACATTTACTCCTACAGTCAAGAGCCGCCACTCTAACAAACAGAATTTCTGACCAATAACTGATCCGGCAACGCCGATCAACGGACCAAGTTACCCTAGGGATAACAGCGCAATCCCCTTTTAGAGCCCCTATCGACAAGGGGGTTTACGACCTCGATGTTGGATCAGGACATCCCAATGGTGCAGCCGCTATTGAAGGTTCGTTTGTTCAACGATTAAAGTCCTACGTGATCTGAGTTCAGACCGGAGAAATCCAGGTCAGTTTCTATCTATGATATGTTCTTTTCTAGTACGAAAGGACCGAAAAGAAGAGGCCAATGCTTAAAGCACGCCTCACCTCCCCCTATTGAAAGCAACTAAAATAGGCAGAAGGGCATACCCCTTCGTGCCTAGATAGCGGCATGTTGGTGTGGCAGAGCCCGGTTACTGCAAAAGACCTAAGCCCTTTCAACAGAGGTTCAAGTCCTCTCTCCAACTATGATCAAACCCCTAGTAGAGTACATTCTAAACCCCTTAGCTTACATCGTACCAGTCCTACTGGCCGTAGCTTTCCTAACTCTTATCGAACGAAAAGTACTAGGCTACATACAATTACGAAAAGGCCCCAACATCGTAGGACCCTACGGCCTTCTCCAACCAATCGCAGATGGGGTTAAACTCTTTATTAAAGAGCCCGTACGGCCCTCTACATCCTCCCCAATCCTCTTCCTCCTAGCCCCTATGCTAGCCCTTACTCTTGCCCTCACCCTCTGAGCGCCCATGCCCCTTCCACATCCTGTGACTGATCTTAACCTAGCAATCTTATTTATCCTTGCCATGTCAAGCCTAACAGTCTACTCCATCCTAGGCTCAGGATGAGCCTCGAATTCAAAATACGCCCTAATCGGGGCCCTTCGAGCGGTAGCCCAAACCATCTCCTATGAAGTAAGCCTCGGTCTCATTCTACTGAACGCTATTATTTTTACAGGAGGCTTTACCCTACAAACCTTCAGCATCGCTCAAGAAGCCATCTGACTGATTATTCCAGCCTGACCCCTAGCAGCAATATGATATATTTCTACCCTAGCAGAAACAAACCGTGCTCCTTTCGACCTCACCGAGGGGGAGTCCGAGCTTGTCTCAGGCTTTAACGTCGAATACGCCGGGGGCCCTTTCGCACTCTTTTTCCTCGCAGAGTACGCTAACATCCTTCTTATAAATACACTCTCCGCTATGCTCTTCCTAGGCGCCTCCCACATCCCCACAATACCTGCCCTTACCACAGCCAACCTAATAATTAAAGCAGCCCTCCTCTCAATGGTATTCCTATGAGTCCGAGCCTCCTACCCACGATTTCGATATGATCAGCTCATGCACCTCATCTGAAAAAACTTCCTCCCACTTACACTAGCCTTGGTAATTTGACATCTTGCCCTCCCCATTGCATTTGCAGGCTTACCACCTCACCTGTAAAACAGGACTCGTGCCTGAATTTTAAGGACCACTTTGATAGAGTGAACTATGGGGGTTAAAGTCCCCCCGACTCCTTAGAGAGAAGGGGTTCGAACCCTACCTAAAGAGATCAAAACTCTTTGTGCTTCCACTACACCACTCCCTAGTAAAATAAGCTAATTCAAGCTATTGGGCCCATACCCCGAAAATGTAGGTTAAAACCCTTCTTTTACTAATGAGCCCCTACATCTTAGCCACCCTTCTATTTAGCCTCGGCCTAGGCACCACGATCACCTTCGCAAGCTCACACTGACTCCTTGCATGGATAGGACTAGAAATAAATACCCTCGCCATTATCCCCCTAATGGCACAAAATCACCACCCTCGGGCAGTCGAAGCTACCACCAAGTATTTCCTTACTCAGGCAACCGCAGCCGCAATACTTCTCTTTGCCAGCACCACCAACGCATGACTTACCGGCGAATGGAACATCGAACAAATGACCCACCCCGTCCCGACCACGATGATAATTATTGCCCTAGCACTAAAAATCGGTCTCGCCCCAGTCCACGCATGACTACCAGAGGTGCTCCAAGGATTAGACCTGACTACAGGACTTATTCTGTCTACTTGGCAGAAACTTGCACCCTTTGCCCTACTCCTTCAAATTCACCCGACAGACCCAACAATCCTTATTGGTTTAGGACTAGCCTCCACCCTTGTCGGGGGCTGAGGTGGCCTGAATCAAACCCAGCTGCGGAAAATCCTAGCCTACTCTTCGATTGCTCACCTTGGATGAATAATTTTAATCCTGCAATTCGCTCCCTCCCTGACACTCCTGGCCCTCCTAACATACTTCATCATAACTTTCTCGACCTTCCTGGTATTCAAGCTCAACAAGGCCACAAACATCAATTCACTAGCCACCTCCTGAGCAAAAACCCCTGCACTTACAGCCCTTACCCCTCTCATCCTTCTATCCCTTGGAGGGCTCCCTCCCCTAACAGGCTTTATGCCAAAATGACTTATCCTTCAAGAACTCTCAAAACAAGACCTTGCCCCCGTAGCAACGGTAGCGGCCCTTAGCGCCCTCTTAAGCCTATATTTCTACTTACGCTTAACCTACGCCATAGCCCTCACAATATCACCAAACAACCTTACTGGGACCGCTACATGACGACTGCCCTCCCTACAACTCACCCTCCCTCTAGCTACATCTCTAATTGCCACACTCTGTCTCCTCCCACTTACTCCTGCCGCAACAGCACTACTTTCTTTTTAAGGGACTTAGGATAGCATGCTAGTCCAAGGGCCTTCAAAGCCTTCAGCGGGGGTGAAAATCCCCCAGGCCCTGAATAAGACTTGCGGGACACTACCCCACATCTCCTGCATGCAAAACAGACACTTTAATTAAGCTAAAGCCTTCCTAGACAGGCAGGCCTCGATCCTACAAACTCTTAGTTAACAGCTAAGCGCCCAAACCAGCGAGCATCCGTCTAGTCTTCCCCGCCTCCTTCCGGAGGGGGAAGGCGGGGAAGCCCCGGCAGACGATTAATCTGCTCCTGGAGATTTGCAATCTCACGTGCCAAAACACCTCAGAGCTTGGTAAGAAGAGGGCTCAAACCTCTGTATATGGGGCTACAATCCACCGCTTACTCAGCCATCCTACCTGTGGCAATCACCCGCTGATTTTTCTCAACAAACCATAAAGACATCGGCACCCTCTACCTAGTATTCGGTGCATGAGCTGGAATAGTTGGCACGGCCTTAAGCTTGCTTATCCGAGCTGAACTAAGTCAACCAGGGTCCCTTCTCGGCGACGACCAAATCTACAACGTAATTGTTACGGCTCACGCCTTCGTTATAATCTTCTTTTTAGTAATGCCAGTTATGATTGGAGGGTTCGGAAACTGACTGATCCCCCTAATGATCGGAGCCCCCGACATGGCATTTCCCCGAATAAATAACATAAGCTTCTGACTTCTGCCCCCATCTCTCCTGCTGCTCCTGTCTTCTTCGGCAGTTGAAGCCGGTGCTGGAACTGGCTGAACAGTTTATCCTCCCCTCGCTGGGAACCTGGCACACGCCGGGGCATCAGTTGATTTAACCATCTTCTCACTCCACCTAGCAGGTGTTTCCTCAATCCTTGGGGCCATTAACTTCATCACAACAATCATTAACATAAAACCTGCAGGTGTATCCCAATACCAAACCCCTCTGTTCGTCTGAGCAGTCCTAATTACAGCTGTCCTTCTCCTTCTATCTCTACCAGTTCTTGCTGCCGGCATTACAATGCTCCTAACAGACCGAAATCTAAATACTACCTTCTTCGACCCTGGGGGAGGGGGAGACCCCATTCTTTACCAACACCTCTTCTGATTCTTCGGCCACCCCGAAGTCTACATTCTTATTCTTCCAGGATTCGGAATAATCTCCCATATCGTTGCCTATTACGCCGGTAAAAAAGAACCCTTCGGCTACATGGGTATGGTATGAGCCATGATGGCCATCGGCCTACTAGGCTTTATTGTATGAGCCCATCACATGTTTACAGTCGGAATAGACGTAGACACACGAGCGTATTTCACATCCGCAACTATAATCATCGCAATTCCAACGGGCGTAAAAGTCTTTAGCTGACTTGCAACTCTCCACGGAGGGGACCTAAAATGGGACGCCCCCTTCTTATGAGCCTTAGGCTTTATTTTCCTCTTCACAGTGGGAGGCCTTACTGGGATCGTCCTAGCCAACTCCTCTCTAGATATTGTCCTTCACGACACATACTACGTTGTAGCCCACTTCCATTACGTACTTTCTATGGGTGCTGTCTTCGCCATTCTTGGCGGGTTCGTGCACTGATTCCCCCTATTTACAGGTTATACCCTACACGAGACATGAACAAAAATTCACTTCTGAGTGATGTTCGCAGGCGTAAACGTCACATTCTTCCCCCGACACTTCCTTGGACTAGCCGGAATGCCACGACGTTACTCCGACTACCCAGACGCCTATACCCTTTGAAACACAGTCTCCTCTATTGGTCCCTTAATCTCGCTAGTGGCGGTAGTCGTGTTCCTATATATCCTCTGAGAAGCATTTGTTTCCAAACGTGAAGTTCAGTCAGTAGAACTGGCTGAATACAACCTAGAATGACTTCACGGCTGCCCTCCTCCTTACCACACATTCGAGGAGCCTGCATTCGTTATAGTCCAATCTAACTGACGAGAAAGGAAGGATTCGAACCCCCGTTAAGCTGGGTTCAAGCCAACCACATAACCACTCTGCCACTTTCTTTATAAGATACTAGTAAAATTACTATTACACTGCTTTGTCAAGGCAGAGTTGTGGGTGAGACTCCCGCGTTTCTTGATTAAACAATGGCACATCCCTCACAACTAGGATTCCAAGATGCAGCTTCACCCTTGATAGAAGAACTTCTACACTTCCATGATCATGCCCTAATAATCCTGTTCCTAATTAGCTCGTTTGTACTTTACATTATTGTGGTTATAATTTCAACTTCCCTTACCAACAAGTATGTACTAGACTCCCAAGAGATCGAGATTATTTGAACGGTCCTTCCCGCCGTCATTCTTATCCTCATCGCACTTCCCTCCCTTCGAATCCTCTATCTCATAGACGAAATTAACGATCCTCACCTAACAATTAAAGCCGTAGGACATCAGTGATACTGAAGCTACGAATACACAGACTACGAAGACCTGGGCTTCGACTCTTATATGATCCCCACCAATGACCTGGCCCCCGGCCAATTCCGCCTACTTGAAGCAGACCACCGAATGGTAGTCCCAGTTGAGTCCCCCGTTCGAGTTCTAATTTCCGCCGATGACGTTCTCCACTCATGAGCTGTCCCTTCCCTAGGAGTAAAAATAGACGCAGTTCCCGGACGACTTAACCAAACAGCCTTCATTACATCCCGACCAGGGGTATTCTACGGCCAATGTTCCGAAATCTGCGGAGCCAACCACAGCTTCATACCCATTGTAGTTGAAGCAGTTCCGCTAGAACACTTTGAAAACTGATCATCCCTAATACTTGAAGACGCCTCGCTAAGAAGCTAAAACGGGCATAGCGTTAGCCTTTTAAGCTAAAGATTGGTGGCCCCCACCCACCCCTAGCGACATGCCCCAGCTTAACCCAGCACCCTGGCTTGCTATCCTGGTCTTCTCATGATCAGTCTTCCTAATTGTGCTTCCCCCAAAAGTTATAGCACACACCTTCCCAAACGAACCTACCCTTCAAAGCGCAGAAAAACCCAAAACAGAACCCTGAAACTGACCATGGCACTAAGCTTCTTCGACCAATTCATATCCCCTGTCTTCATAGGCATCCCTCTAATAGCCCTCGCCCTAACTCTACCCTGAATCCTCTTCCCCACACCTACCCTCCGATGATTAAATAACCGTCTACTTACTCTACAAAACTGATTCATCGGACGATTTACACATGAACTTTTCCTCCCAGTAAACGTTCCTGGACACAAATGAGCCCTATTATTGGCCTCCCTCATGTTATTCTTAATTTCCCTAAATATGTTAGGCCTACTTCCATACACCTTTACCCCAACAACCCAACTCTCACTAAATATGGGCTTAGCCGTCCCCTTTTGACTAGCAACAGTCATCATTGGAATGCGAAACCAACCAACTGAGTCACTAGGCCACCTCCTGCCAGAAGGAACGCCCACCCTCCTCATTCCAGTCCTAATCATTATCGAAACTATTAGCCTATTCATTCGTCCCCTTGCCCTTGGAGTTCGACTAACAGCCAACCTTACAGCCGGCCACCTTCTAATTCAACTAATCGCAACAGCTGCATCTGTTCTTCTCCCACTAATGCCCACTGTTGCCATCCTAACCGGGATTTTATTGTTCCTTCTAACACTCCTAGAAGTTGCTGTCGCAATGATTCAAGCTTACGTTTTCGTTCTTCTCCTAAGCCTTTACCTACAAGAAAACGTCTAATGGCCCACCAAGCACACGCATACCATATAGTTGACCCCAGCCCCTGACCTTTAACAGGAGCAGTAGCTGCCCTACTAATGACATCAGGTCTCGCCATCTGATTTCACTTCCACTCCACAACACTAATAACTGTCGGACTCATTCTTCTACTCCTAACCATATATCAGTGATGACGAGATATTGTCCGAGAAGGAACCTTTCAAGGTCACCACACTCCCCCCGTACAAAAAGGACTCCGATACGGTATGATCCTCTTTATTACCTCAGAAGTATTTTTCTTTCTAGGGTTCTTCTGAGCCTTTTACCACGCCAGCCTAGCCCCAACCCCTGAACTAGGCGGCTGCTGACCACCCACAGGAATTACAACTCTTGACCCATTTGAAGTACCCCTACTAAACACAGCAGTCCTTCTCGCTTCCGGGGTAACAGTAACCTGAGCCCACCACAGCATTATAGAAGGTAATCGAAAAGAAACAGTTCACTCCCTGACACTCACAATTCTCCTGGGCTTCTACTTCACCTTCCTCCAAGCAATAGAATACTACGAAGCTCCCTTCACAATTGCAGACGGAGTATATGGGTCTACATTTTTCGTAGCCACAGGCTTCCACGGACTCCATGTCATTATTGGCTCCACATTCCTGGCCGTTTGTCTTCTCCGACAAGTGCGCTATCACTTCACAAGCGATCACCACTTCGGATTCGAAGCAGCTGCCTGATACTGACACTTTGTAGACGTTGTCTGACTATTCCTATACGTCTCCATCTACTGATGAGGATCATAATCTTTCTAGTATCAACTTTAGTATGAGTGACTTCCAATCACCAGGTCTTGGTTAAAATCCAAGGAAAGATAATGAACCTACTTACATTTATTATTATTCTTACCGCTTTAATTTCCAGCGTCCTAGCACTTGTCTCTTTCTGACTCCCCCTGATGTCGCCCGACTACGAGAAGCTCTCCCCTTACGAATGCGGGTTTGACCCTCTTGGTTCAGCCCGCCTCCCCTTCTCACTCCGCTTCTTTTTAGTTGCCATCCTCTTCCTGCTATTCGACCTGGAAATTGCTCTCCTTCTACCTCTCCCTTGGGGAGATCAACTTCCATCCCCCCTCCTCACCTTTCTCTGAGCCTCTGCCGTTCTAGCCCTACTGACACTAGGCCTAATTTACGAATGACTCCAAGGAGGCCTAGAATGAGCTGAATAGGTGATTAGTCTAAGAAAAACACTTGATTTCGGCTCAAGAACTTGTGGTTAAAGTCCATAATTGCCTAATGACCCCTGTTCACTTCGCTTTTTCAACTACCTTCATGCTAGGCTTAACAGGCTTAGCATTCCACCGAACCCACCTACTCTCAGCCCTATTATGTCTAGAAGCGATAATACTCTCCCTCTTTATTGCCCTCTCAACCTGAACCCTTCAACTGGGCTCAACCAGCTTTTCAGCCTCCCCTATGCTCCTCCTTGCCTTCTCAGCTTGCGAGGCTAGCGCAGGACTAGCCCTTCTAGTAGCAACCTCCCGAACCCACGGGAGCGATCGCCTACAGAGCCTAAACCTTCTACAATGCTAAAAATCTTCATCCCTACGCTTATGCTCGTACCTACGGCCTGGCTAACACCCGCAAAATGACTATGGCCCACTACCCTGGCTCACAGTCTTATTATTGCACTAGCCAGCTTAACCTGACTGGAAAACCTCTTAGAAACTGGATGAACCTCTTTAAACCTCTATATAGCTACAGACCTCCTATCTACACCCCTGCTCGTTCTTACCTGCTGACTTCTCCCCCTTATAATCCTAGCCAGCCAAAACCACACAGCCCTCGAGCCAATTAACCGACAACGAATGTATATTACCCTTCTCACATCTCTACAAATCTTCCTCATCATGGCATTCGGCGCCACCGAAATCATTATATTCTACGTCATATTCGAAGCCACCCTTATTCCTACCCTAGTTATCATTACCCGCTGAGGTAACCAGACAGAACGACTTAACGCAGGCACTTACTTCCTGTTCTATACCTTAGCCGGCTCCTTACCCCTCCTCGTTGCTCTACTCCTCCTTCAAAACAGCACAGGGACCCTATCCCTCCTTACCCTCCAATATTCCGCCCCTCTGCAACTATCATCTTACGCCGACAAACTATGATGAGCAGGCTGCTTACTAGCCTTTTTAGTAAAAATACCCCTCTATGGTGTTCACCTTTGACTCCCTAAAGCACACGTAGAGGCCCCCATTGCAGGATCAATAATCCTTGCCGCCGTGCTTCTTAAACTAGGAGGTTACGGAATAATGCGTATAATGATTATACTAGAGCCACTAACCAAAGAACTTAGCTACCCCTTCATTATTTTCGCCCTGTGAGGTGTTATTATAACCGGCTCCATCTGCTTACGACAAACAGACTTAAAATCCCTAATTGCCTACTCCTCCGTGAGTCACATGGGCCTCGTTGCAGGCGGAATCCTTATCCAAACCCCCTGAGGTTTCACAGGGGCCCTAATTCTAATAATCGCACATGGCCTAACATCTTCCGCCCTCTTCTGTCTAGCAAACACCAACTATGAACGAACGCATAGCCGAACAATAGTGTTAGCACGAGGCCTACAAATAGTTCTCCCCCTTATAACTACCTGGTGATTTATTGCCAGCCTCGCAAACCTGGCCCTACCCCCACTCCCGAATCTAATAGGAGAGCTCATGATCATTACCTCCCTATTCAACTGATCATACTGAACACTAGCACTGACAGGAGCAGGGACCTTAATTACTGCAGGGTACTCACTCTACATATTCCTAATAACTCAGCGAGGCCCCCTCCCAAACCACATTCTCGCCCTCAATCCTTCACACTCCCGCGAGCATCTACTTATAGCCCTCCACCTCCTCCCCCTAATTCTTCTCATCCTTAAACCCGAACTAATTTGAGGTTGAACTGCCTGTAGATATAGTTTAAAGCTAAAATATTAGACTGTGGCTCTAAAGATGGGGGTTAAAGTCCCCCTACTTACCGAGAGAGTCTCGCTAGAAACGAAAACTGCTAATTTTCGCGACCCTGGTTGGACCCCAGGGCTCACTCGAACAGCTTCTAAAGGATAACAGCTCATCCGCTGGTCTTAGGAACCAGAAACTCTTGGTGCAAATCCAAGTAGCAGCTAATGACTTCCACCTCCGTAACAATAACAACAAGCCTAATCATTATCTTCTCCCTGCTTGCCTACCCCGTATTCACAACCCTCTCCCCCCAGCCCCAAGCCCCTAACTGAGCGGTCGCGCAAGTCAAGACCGCAGTTAAACTGGCATTTTTCGTTAGCTTACTCCCCTTATTTCTCTTTATAAACGAAGGGGCCGAAACAATTATTACCAACTGAAACTGAATAAATACCCTTACTTTCGACGTTAACATCAGCCTTAAATTTGACCACTACTCAATTATTTTTACTCCAATTGCACTCTACGTGACGTGATCAATCCTTGAGTTTGCTTCATGGTACATGCACGCCGACCCCTACATGAACCGCTTCTTTAAATACCTCCTAGTCTTCCTTATTGCCATGATTATTCTAGTCACAGCAAACAACATGTTTCAACTATTTATCGGCTGAGAAGGTGTTGGAATTATGTCCTTCCTCCTAATCGGCTGATGGTACGGACGTGCAGACGCGAACACAGCGGCCCTACAAGCTGTTGTATATAACCGAGTCGGCGATATCGGGCTCATCCTTGCCATAGCATGAATAGCAACCAACCTTAACTCATGGGAAATACAACAAATGTTTGCAGCCGCCAAAGGTCTCGACCTTACCCTGCCACTCCTAGGCCTAATTGTTGCCGCTACCGGAAAATCAGCACAATTTGGCCTTCACCCCTGACTCCCCTCTGCCATAGAGGGCCCCACACCGGTCTCTGCCCTACTTCACTCTAGCACTATGGTCGTCGCTGGTATTTTTCTCCTGGTCCGAATGAGCCCCCTACTGGAAAGCAACCAAACAGCCCTTACCCTATGTCTCTGCCTTGGAGCACTAACCACACTATTTACCGCCACCTGCGCTCTAACCCAAAATGACATCAAAAAAATTGTTGCCTTCTCAACATCAAGCCAGCTTGGCCTAATGATAGTAACTATTGGACTTAATCAGCCTCAACTTGCCTTCCTCCACATCTGCACACACGCCTTCTTTAAAGCCATGCTCTTCCTCTGCTCCGGCTCGATTATTCATAGCCTAAACGATGAACAGGACATCCGTAAAATAGGAGGAATGCACCATCTTACCCCCTTCACTTCCTCCTGCTTAACCATCGGAAGCCTCGCACTAACAGGGACCCCCTTTTTAGCCGGCTTTTTCTCTAAAGATGCTATTATCGAAGCACTCAACACTTCCCATCTTAACGCCTGAGCCCTCACACTGACCCTCCTTGCTACCTCATTCACGGCCATCTACAGCCTCCGCGTCGTCTTCTTCGTATCCATGGGCCATCCCCGATTTAACGCTCTTTCCCCTATTAACGAGAACAACCCCACAGTTATTAACCCGATCAAACGACTAGCGTGAGGAAGCATTATTGCTGGCCTCCTGATTACCTCCCATATTACTCCTCTAAAAACACCTATCATGTCTATACCTCCCCTGCTAAAACTAGCAGCCCTAATCGTCACCATCCTAGGCCTCCTTACCGCACTAGAACTGGCCTCTCTGACAAGCAAACAGTTCAAACCCACTCCCGCCCGAACCCCTCACCATTTTTCTAACATGCTTGGCTTCTTCCCCCACATTATCCACCGCCTTACACCAAAACTCAACCTAGTCCTAGGACAAACCATTGCCAGCCAACTAGTTGACCAAACCTGATTAGAGAAAGCTGGTCCTAAAAGCCTCGCCTCAGCCAACATGCCCTTAATTACCACAACAAGCAATATTCAACAAGGTGTAATCAAAACCTACCTCGCCTTATTCCTCCTTACCCTAGCACTTGCCATTCTTGTGGTCTCTTACTAAACCGCCCGAACAGTCCCACGACTTAGCCCCCGAGTTAACTCCAGGACCACGAACAAAGTAAGAAGAAGAGCCCATGCACTAATCACCAGTATTCCTCCTCCCAAAGAATATATTAAAGCAACTCCCCCCGTATCTCCCCGAAACACAGAAAAAGTCTCCATATCATCTACAGGGACTCAAGAAGTCTCGTATCACCCTCCTCAAAAGAACATACAACCTAAGGCCACCCCAACAATATACACCAAAATATACATAACAACAGCAGGGCTCCCTCAAGTTTCCGGATAAGGCTCAGCAGCCAAAGCTGCTGAGTACGCAAAAACAACCAACATTCCCCCCAGATAAATTAGAAAGAGTACCAGTGACAAAAAAGAGCCTCCATGGGCCACCAGAACACAACATCCCATGCCCGCTACTGCTACCAGGCCCAAAGCGGCGAAATAAGGAGAAGGGTTAGAAGCAACTGCAACTAGTCCTAAAACTAAACAAATCAACAGCACACATAATGCATAAGTCATAATTCCTGCCAGGACTCTAACCAGGACTAATGGCTTGAAAAACCACCGTTGTTATTCAACTACAAGAACCCTAATGGCAAGCCTTCGAAAAACCCACCCACTGCTAAAAATTGCTAACGACGCACTAGTCGACCTTCCAAGCCCCGCTAACATTTCAGTATGATGAAACTTCGGCTCACTGCTTGGTCTCTGCCTAATTTCTCAAATTCTCACAGGACTTTTCCTCGCAATACACTACACCCCCGATGTTGAGTCAGCATTCGACTCAGTCGCCCATATTTGCCGAGACGTAAACTTCGGATGACTAATCCGTAACCTACACGCAAACGGCGCCTCCTTCTTCTTCATTTGCATTTATCTCCACATCGGACGAGGTCTTTACTACGGTTCCTACCTTTTCATGGAAACATGAAACATTGGTGTAGTTCTTCTCCTCCTCGTAATAATAACCGCATTCGTCGGCTACGTCCTTCCCTGAGGTCAAATGTCCTTCTGAGGAGCCACTGTCATTACGAACCTACTCTCGGCAGTCCCATACGTCGGTACTACACTCGTTGAGTGAATCTGAGGCGGCTTCTCAGTAGACAATGCCACCCTCACCCGATTCTTTGCCTTCCACTTCCTATTCCCATTCGTCATCCTGGCAGCAACAATTCTTCACCTGCTATTCCTACATGAAACCGGGTCAAACAACCCAATTGGCCTAAACTCTAATGCAGACAAAATCTCCTTCCACCCATACTTCACCTACAAAGACCTCCTTGGCTTTGCCGTCCTCCTCGTGGCCCTTTCCTCTCTCGCACTCTTCTCTCCCAACCTCTTAGGAGACCCCGACAATTTTACACCAGCTAACCCAATAGTAACCCCTCCTCATATTAAGCCTGAATGATACTTCCTATTTGCATACGCGATTCTTCGCTCCATTCCAAACAAGCTAGGGGGAGTTCTTGCACTCCTAGCCTCCATTTTAATTCTTATGTTAGTCCCCTTCCTACACACATCCAAACAACGAGCACTAACATTCCGCCCAGCATCACAGTTCCTATTTTGAACCCTTGTCGCAGACGTAGTCGTCCTAACCTGAATTGGAGGCATGCCAGCAGAACAACCCTTCATTATCATCGGCCAAGTAGCATCTGTACTCTACTTCTCCTTATTCCTAGTCCTATTTCCCCTTACAGGCTGAGTAGAAAACAAAATCCTTGGATGAGCCTGCATCAGTAGCTCAGCGTTTAGAGCATCGGTCTTGTAAGCCGGTGGCGGAGGTTAAAGTCCTCCCTTTTGCTCAAAGGAGAAGGATTTTAACCTCCACCCCTAACTCCCAAAGCTAGGATTCTACTTAAACTATCCTTTGATGTACATGCAGGCAAATTTTGCCTGCATATTTACATATATGTATTTACACCATATATATATGTAGACCATATATATTAATTCATCCAAGGACATACATATGTACTTTATGCATAACTATTACTTAAACCATTCATACAACACCATATATATGATTAATATGACATAAACCATGAGTATATCTATTATACACACCAATACTTTCACGGATAGGCGAAATGGGAACACCCCACACAAAGTCGCACCCGCGAATATATACCAAGTACCAACATCCCGTCGAATAAACTACTTATACGCAGTAAGAGCCCACCAACAAGCTCATAACTTAATGTTAACGGTTATTGAGGATGAGGGACAAGAATTGTGGGGGTTTCACTTAGTGAACTATTACTGGCATCTGGTTCCTAACTCAGGGCCATAACTTGATACTACCCCCCATTTCAATTCTTGACAGATTGCATAGATTGTTGGTGGAGTACATACTCTCCTTTAAGCCACATGCCGAGCGTTCTCTCCACAGGGGTCAGGTTATTTTTTTCTCTTTTTCCTTTCATCTGGCATTTCACAGTGCATACAAATAGAAGTTGACAAGGTCGTACATTTTCCTCGCATAAGTAAATAGTATGAATGGTGAAAAGATTTTAATAGAAGAATTACATATTAAGGCTTATAGACATAAAGGTAAAATCAACCGACAAATCCTTAAGGTTTCCCCCCCTTTGTTTTTTCCCGTCAAACCCCCCCACCCCCCTTAATCTCCTAAGATCACTAACACTCCTGCAAACCCCCCGGGAAACAGGAAAATCTGGAGTGGGGCACTTTACATCTCAAAATCCAAAAATATACATTATTGAAATAATTTAGAAA